CTAATCAATCCAATATTATATTATAATGTAATTCTAATATAATGAATAAAAATAGAACTCATAAACGAAACGAAATAAGCGAAGGATAACGATGGTTTTTTATTAATCTTTGCTTCATGCGTAACATCCAAAATAGGAAATCTTAGATTTGGGAGAGATGGCTGAGTGGACTAAAGCGTCGGATTGCTAATCCGTTGTACGAGTTATTCGTACCGAGGGTTCGAATCCCTCTCTCTCCGTTCTCTCTGGTCACTTGATACTTTCTAATTTGAAAAAAAAGGGGATCCCCCGTTTTGTCATAGTTATATATAAAATAAAGAAATCAAAATAAAGAAATAAAAAAAGAAAGATTTTTCCTATTTCTTTTTTTATTCTTCGCGCCCGGGGTTACGTCCTGGATCATTAGATAAGAATCCAAAAATGAAGAGAGAAACAAAGAATATTACTACCGTGTAAACAAAGAGTTTGAGAGTAAGCATTACACAACCTCCAAGATCATTTTTTTTGCAAAAGGGAATAGATTATCCATTTTTGTACCACATATTTTGATATGAGACCAAAAAAGAGAAAAAAATTTCGAAAAAAAGGGGGAGAAGAGATTTTCTTTTCACAAATTTATTTGTATGTAATAAGATTCTAACTCTTTCGTTACCAAAATATTCTTGTTTGTTATATTCACAATCAAGTGCGGTAACTTAATAGAATAGAACCCCGCAAAGATAGAAAAAAGGAAACGGACTGATGCGAATTCAATACTAGAGTTATCCAATATACAAGAATTTCCATTTTGGAATCGAAGCTTCATTCCATAAGACTTATTTGATCTTATCAATTCTTAGACTCTTTTTATCGAATAAATCATGAATGCTTTTAGTAGAGTATTATATTATTAATAATTTTATCGAAAACTTACAGCAGCTTGCCAAACAAAGGCTAAAAGAAAAAAAAGTAGAGGTATGACGGGCATAAAGTCTACAATTGGACTGAAAAGGGCATAAGCCTCGGGCAATTTTGCGAAGAAAAAACTACTCGAATAAGGGGCAGAATTAAGACAGATACAGATTAAACTAAAGATATTTAGCATAACAAATCGTTTTTGCGGATAATTTTATTGAGTTTATTTTATTGATATAGGGAGAAAATGAAGAAAGAAGAGGGGTTAAAATTCCTTCTCGTTTGTAAAATTTCCCAAAATCAAAAATCCTTACATTTTCATTTGCAAATATAAGGAATTATACTTTCATACAATATCTTAATTGAATTCTATATAATGATCAATGAATTTGTTTTGATTCGATATCCACATATGTCTAATCCCAGCAACAAAAATAAGAACTCCAATCAATAACTAATACCAATTAAACAGTTAATTAGCTAATTAGAACTAATTCTATTTTTATTAACTAAATCCATTATTATATATTATTTATTATATATAGGTATATAATATGCTTTCTATTTCTAATTCCATTTTCCAATAGAAAAAATTGAATATAGATGCAATTTCTAAATTTAACTAATCTAATATAGATTATTATACTAATATAGATTATTATAAATGTAGAGAAGAAATCCTTACTAAACTGATATATTAAACGAGAAATTGTTTTTATTCGAAATTATTCGAATTTATTTTCAATTTGTTATTGTTTATATGGGATTAAGTCTATAATTGACGAATAGCCTATAATTACTAAAATTATACTAATGTTTATTAGTCTAGTATTGAATATAAATAAGAATGGGGCGTGGCCAAGTGGTAAGGCAACTGGTTTTGATCCTGTTATTCGGAGGTTCGAATCCTTCCGTCCCAGGTTGATTCCAATGGAATCTAAGGATTGGATCACATTGCACTCAACATAACATTTCAATTAAATAAAATGTTTAAAGAAAAGAACCTCTTTCGTTCTGAACTTTTATGATTCTTCTAAAAAGAAAAATCATATTTTTTGTTCGTTTGGTTTATCATAAATAAAGGTAATCCAGTGTCAAATGTGTAAGAAATAGATAGAAATGGTTTTTTATATGGACAGGTGTGCGTTAATAGTTTCATTTCACTCCCAAAATGGGATATTTTTCCTTTTTTCAATATTTTCAATATTAAAATATATATAAATATTGAAATATATAAATAAAGATATATATATATACGTATGTTTTACTCCTATTTCTATTTGAGTTAGTTACTTAGGGACACTTTATGTTTCATATCTATCATACAAAATATTTGAATTATTAGATAATCATGATCATGATGCATTTTGAGTCAAAATGCAAAAAAAAAAAGGCAAACCTCCATAACACCTAAAACACCTAAAGAAACTAAAGGGAATAGGGCAAATTCCACAGTCTATGTAGAGAATAACTGAGTAATCTAATTTAGTACTAATTTCATCATGGGTCTTGTATTAAAGTTACAAAAACAAAAAAGTTAGGGTCAAAAATGGGAAAAACAAATGAGTTTGGACCCATTTGTTTTTGTAACTATACTATATTTATAGTATAGAATCCCATAATAAGATAGGATCCCGTAATTTTTTTTGTTTTTATTTAATTTAATTAGGTTTTACTATGATTCACGATATCGGTATAACTTGTATGGGTATGAGTTAATCAGCAAAGCAAGGTAAGCTATCTATTGAAATATTAGTTTATGTATGGATCTTATTAACAAAGAAAGTTCAATGGATAATATATGGTTTTTTTGACCAAATTTTTTATTTTGTATCTGGTTCAAATGAATAATCTTAAAATAATCTTAGAATTAATGTAGGATTGATGTAGAAGGGATTTCTATATTCCATTTCTTTTATCATTTTAATGGAATAGAATTGATTCATGAAAAAAAATTCTTGACTTGAATCTTAAGTCAGGAAAGACCTGTATAAAATGACCGAGGCCTGTGCCCATACTCATTATATTATGTCTTGCTGTTGTTCTATTTACGTTACGTAATCATGGTCTTTTGGTTGGGTGTAATGGATCCGCAGATATTGAAATATCTATGATTAGTAGTTGGAATAATTATTCGTTCTATATCATTGATATGCGAACATCCCACTTTCCAGATTATTATTATTTTATCTTTTTGATTATTAATTCAACATATGATAAGAGTACTATTTAATCTTTAATCTTACCTTGTATAGTCTTACCTTATATAAGATTGATTTTTCAAAATAAAAGCCTTTTGGCTTATTTCTTATGAATGAATTCTTTTCTTGATACTTGAAGAAAAGAAATGGGAAAAATCAATCTTATCAAAAAAAGAAACTTCGGACTTTTATAGGGCGTTCTGTCTATCCATGGATAAAAGATAAAAAGTACGGACTCTTATGTACCAATGACTATTCATGATTCCATATTGACATATTGAATCAATTCCATACGGATTCAAAATCGAAAATTTGAGGAATGTTATGGTAAAACTTCGTTTGAAACGATGTGGTAGAAAGCAACGTGCGACTTGAAGGACATCATCATATGTGGATTCTTACATCCATCATTTTCTCTAAGAACGAAAATGCTCTTGGCTCGACATCGTTTGTTCTGTTCCATAGGACCTTAATTTGTATTGGGTTGTAAATAATAATAAATAATAAAAAGTACTTGAAATAAATAGTACTTGATGGAGCTCGAGCAAAAAATATTGATTTTTTTATCAATATTAATATGAAGAGGAATAATCTAGGGTTAGTGCCAATCAATAAGTTGGAACAACTTTGTAAATCTTTTATAGAGAAATCAAAAATTCAAATTTTAACAAGTTTGAAATGAAATCAAAAAGTCAATTTTGTTTGAAGCAAAATGGGTAAAACCTTTTTGATTAAAAGCATATTACAAGGGAATTTTTTGTTCCCATAATTTTTCTATAAAAATAAAAATGAAAAAGCAAAAGGGTATGTTGCTGCCATTTTGAAAGGCGTAAGGATCATCGAAGTAATGTCTAAACCCAATGATTTGACAAAGGAAGGATAAAAGGTTCCGGAACAAGGAAAGACTCTTTTTAATTGTCTTGACACTTATATCAGAATAAGGAATCAGAATAAATTTGAGATGAGACAAATAAAAAGGGTTAGAGACGACTCAATAAATGTCTAAGGATTTCCCTTTCATAATTATACAACTTGAGTTATGAGTACGAATGAGATTTCTTTTTTATGTAAGGAAGAACAAAAAACTCAAATCATAGTCTAATTCATTATTTTATGTATTCATTTTTGATTCTATATTATCTTTTTTCTATTTTGTTTGTCATTAATTATATACATTAATTATATATTAAAAATCTTATATAATATTAAAAAAAAAAAGAGAATTTTCTTCATTATTAAATTATTAAAATGAAAATGAAATTAATAAATTCTTTTCAAATAAAATAAATAAGATATTTTTTCAAAAATTTACATAATAACATATTTTACATAATTATATAAATATAATATACATATATAATACATATTAATACATATTCTATATATATATAGAATTTTCTATAAAATATAGAATTTTCTATAAAAACTTAATAATTAGAATAACTTAATAATGCGTATTTGTTAATTAGGTATTAGTGCATATTTATAATATAGATTATTAAATACATTATTAAATATTTTATTAAATATTAAATACATTTTAATCATCAATTTAATATTTTCTTTTTATTTTCTATTTTATACATTTTAATATATACACAGTGTGAATTCTTTGTATTATACATACTATCTGTTATTATACATAGTTATTATATATACAATACAACAAATAAAAAGAACATAACAACAAATAAAAAGAACATAAAATATTATTAAATATTATAGATACAAAAAGAAATTAGAATCATTCTTTCTTGAGCCGTACGAGGAGAAAACCTCTTATACGTTTCTATGGGGGGTCTTTTTTATTTATATCTATCCCAATGAGCCATCTATCGAATCGTTGCAATTGATGTCCGATCCCGAAGAGAAGGAAGGGATCTTCGAAAAGTGGGTTTTTACGAT